GACAAAAAATAAATCCACTTGGTTTCAGACTTGGTACAACCCAAAGTCATTATTCCCTTTGGTTTGCACAACCAAAAAACTATTCTGAAGGTCTACAAGAAGATGAAAAAATACGGGATTATATAAAAAATTTTGTACAAAAAAATACAAGAACATCCTCGGGTGTCGAAGGAATTGGACGCATAGAAATTCAAAAAAGAATCGATCTGATACAGGTAATAATATATATGGGATTCCCAAAGTTATTAATAGAAAATAGACTACGAGGGATTGAAGACCTAAAAATAAATGTACAAAAAGAATTGAATTGTGTGAACCGAAAACTCAATATTGCTATTTCACGAATTGCAAAACCTTATGGACACCCAAATATTCTTGCTGAATTTTTAGCCGGACAATTAAAGAATAGGATATCGTTTAGAAAAGCAATGAAAAAAGCTATCGAATTAACCGAGCAAGCTGATACAAAAGGAATTCAAATACAAATAGCAGGCCGTATCGACGGAAAAGAAATTGCACGTGTAGAATGGATAAGAGAGGGAAGGGTTCCCCTACAAACCATTCGCGCGAAAATTGATTATTGTGCCTATACCGTTCGAACTATTTATGGGGTATTAGGTATTAAAATTTGGATATTTATAGACGATAAATAAAAAGAACAGGACTTTGTTTATCTGTCTATTTAAGATATAGAACACAACCTTTTTCATTCTTTATTTTACGTCAAACCCATTAGAATTTAAAATTCCACAAGTTTAAATAAAATTTTTATTCATTTTTTTTTGATAGAATTGCTATGCTTAGTGTGTGACTCGTTGGTTTTTGCTATAATTACGTCTAAAACGGTAAGAACCCATAATATGAAGTATGAACTAATAACTATAGAACTAATAACCAACTCATCGCATCACATTATCCGAATCCAAAGAAACAGTCAAGATATGCTTTTTTAGTCTTATCGTTGCAGCAACTGAATTTTTTTTAGGCAAACTAAAAAAAAAATAGAATTCATTTTTAAGCAAAAAAAAATTCAAATAGAAAAAAAAGATACGGATAAATGGAAAGGTGAGAGAAAGAAAAAAAAAGAATATTTATATAAATATAAAAGATATAGGATTCCAATATAATATGTATATATGGTCTTTGAAACATTTCATAAACGACAACAATGTAATAAAGCATTAATAAAGATTCTCGGATAATTATATGAGATGAATCTGTGAAAAAACGTATGAGCTTCAAGCCAATAAAGACTAAGGAGGTTGGCTCAAGAACTAATTTCATTACAAGCTCTGTTGTCCAATTCAGGTCTAACTATTAATCAAGAAGCGATGGGAACGATGAAACCCGTGAATACATAAAGATTCAGTTGAAAAGGAATCCTGATAATTCAGTGGGAAGGATGGCGGAATGAACCCGAAATCAATTCATATAGTCTGAAAAATAATAAACTAAGAAACTAACTCTACAATTGAAATAGAAAGAGTAAATATTCGCCCGCGAAAAATTTTTTTAACAATCTAATTATAATCTATTTAATAAATAAAAGAATCTCTTGATTCAATAGATTATTGCATATATATTTTAATTATATTTATATCTTTTCTGAAATTTAAATTTTTAAATTGCGAGGAGCCGTATGAGAAGAAACTCTCATGTCCAGTTCTGTAGTAGAGATGGAATTACGTAAATAACCATCAACTATAACCCAAAAAGAACCAGATTCCGTAAACAACATAGAGGAAGACTGAAGGGAATATCTTATCGAGGAAATCATATTTGTTTTGGAAGATATGCTCTTCAGGCACTTGAACCCTCTTGGATCACGTCTAGACAAATAGAAGCAGGCCGCCGAGCAATGACACGAAATGCACGTCGCGGCGGAAAGATATGGGTACGCATTTTTCCAGACAAACCGATTACAGTAAGACCTGCGGAAACACGTATGGGTTCGGGGAAAGGATCTCCCGAATATTGGGTAGCTGTTGTCAAACCAGGTCGAATACTTTATGAAATAAATGGGGTAGCAGAAAATATAGCCCGAAGGGCTATCTCAATAGCAGCATCTAAAATGCCTATACGAACTCAATTCATTATTTCAGGATAGAAACGTAAAACCAAAGGAAATAGATCTTTTTTTTGACAAATAATATTTCTTTTTAGTCCTTTGTATTTATTTTTGCATTGAAAGAACAGAAAAAATATGATTCAACCTCAGACCTATTTGACTGTAGCAGACAACAGCGGAGCTAAAAAATTGATGTGTATTCGAATAATAGGAGCTAGCAATCGTCGATATGCTCGTATTGGCGATGTTATTGTTGCTGTGATCAAAGAAGCAATACCAAATTCTCCCTTAGAAAGATCAGAAGTAATAAGAGCTGTAATTGTACGTACCTGCAAAGAACTCAAACGTGACAACGGTATTATAATAAGATATGATGACAACGCCGCGGTTATCGTTGATCAAGAAGGAAATCCAAAAGGAACTCGAGTTTTTGGTGCGATTGCTCGGGAATTGAGACAAAACTTTACTAAAATAGTGTCATTAGCTCCTGAGGTATTATAAGCCTAAGAATATAGGGTATTTGAATGAGATAGTAGACTGTATATCACGTATATACCCTTCTTTTTTTTTTTCATAAAAAAACGGAAAAAACCTAAGAAAAAAGCATGTTGATTATATCAAAATTTGGAGACACCGCGGATTTTAGTTCACCATGGGTAGGGACACTATTGCTGATATAATAACCTCTATACGAAATGCTGACATGAACAGAAAAGGGACGGTTCGAATAGCATCAACTAACATCACCGAAAACATTGTTAAAATACTTTTACGAGAAGGCTTTATTGAAAACGTGAGAAAACATCAAGAAGGAAAGAAATTTTTTTTTGTTTTAACTCTTCGACATAGAAGAAATAGGAAAGTACTATATAGAAATACTTTATATTTAAAAAGAGTCAGTCGACCTGGTCTACGAATCTATTCGAACTATCAGGGAATTCCTAGAATTTTAGGAGGAATAGGGGTTGTAATTCTTTCTACCTCTCGCGGTATAATGACAGATCGCGAGGCTCGACGAGAAGGAATTGGAGGAGAAATTTTATGTTATATATGGTAATTCCTCTAACGTGGAATATCTTAATTAGATCAAAAATTGCCTAGAATTAAAAAACAAAAATGATTCATAACAATTTGATTACTGAATCACTCCCTAGCGGTATGTTCTAGGTTCGTTTAGATAATGAAGATCGTAGTCTAGATTTTATTTCATTAAAGGATACGACGGAGTTCTATACAGATCCTATCAGAGGATAGGGTTAAGATTCAAGTAAACCTTTATTTTCTGATTGAACCAGAGGTCATAGATACAATTTATAGACTCTGCACTAAGGATTCAAATGATTAAATGGTTTTGTAACTGCAACACCCCTTGTTCGCGAGAGTACAATTGAAAATTTCAAATATCAAGAAACTTTATTTCTTCCAAAAACTAGATTAAGAATTAAGGAACGATAAATATGAAAATAAGGGCTTCTGTTCGTAAAATTTGTGAAAAATGTCGTCTGATCCGCAGACGGGGACGAATTATAGTAATTTGTTCTAACCCAAAACATAAACAACGACAAGGATAACTATATCTATTGCTCAAAATACTAAAAGAGGACTTTCTTGAGTAATGGAATGTAAAAAAATGAAGAATTTGTTTTGACATGAAATGGATATATCCATATCTCTCTGACTCATATTTATGAAATGATAAAATATGGCAAAAACTATACCAAAAATTGGTTCACGTAAAAATGGACGTATTAGTTCGCGTAAAAGTGCACGTAAAATCCCAAAGGGCATTATCCATGTTCAAGCAAGTTTCAACAATACCATTGTGACTGTTACAGATGTACGAGGTCGGGTTGTTTCTTGGGCTTCCGCCGGTACTTGTGGATTCAGAGGTACAAAAAGAGGGACACCATTTGCGGCTCAAACCGCAGCAGGAAATGCTATTCGTACAGTAGTGGAGCAGGGCATGCAACGAGCAGAAGTCATGATAAAGGGTCCTGGTCTCGGACGAGATGCTGCATTACGCGCTATTCGTAGAAGCGGTATACTATTAAGTTTCGTACGGGACGTAACCCCTATGCCACATAATGGCTGTAGGCCTCCTAAAAAAAGGCGTGTGTAAAAAAAAGCATTGAAGAAATTTCAAGAGAAATAAACAATTCAAAGATATTTATAATATATTACTATGGTTCGAGAGAAAATACGAGTATCTACTCGGACACTGCAGTGGAAGTGTATTGAATCAAGAACAGATAGTCAATGTCTTTATTATGGGCGCTTTATTCTTTCTCCACTTATGAAAGGTCAAGCTGACACAATAGGCATTGCAATACGAAGAGCTTTACTTGGAGAAATGGAGGGAACATGTATTACACGTGCAAAATCAGATAAAATACCACATGAATACTCTACCGTCATAGGGATTCAAGAATCAGTCCATGAAATTTTAATTAATTTAAAAGAAATCATATTAAGAAGTAATCTATATGGAATTTGTGAAGCGTCTATTTGTGTTAGGGGCCCTAGATGCATAACTGCTCAAGATCTCATTTTGCCGGCTTATGTAGAAATAGTTGACAATACACAACATATAGCTAGTTTAACAGAACCTATTTATTTGTGTATTGGATTACAACTCGAGCGAAATCGCGGATATCATATAACATCGCCCAATAACTTTGAAAACGGAAGTTATCCTATAGATGCTCTATTCATGCCTGTTCGAAACGTGAATCATAGTATTCATTCTTATGGTAATGGGAATGAAAAACAAGAAATACTTTTTCTCGAAATATGGACAAATGGTAGTTTAACTCCAAAAGAAGCACTTTATGAAGCCTCCCGAAATTTAATTGATTTATTTATTCCTTTTCTCCATGCGGAAGAAGAAAACTTACATTTAGAGGACAATCAATATAAAGTTTCGTTACCACTTTTTACCTTTCACCATAGATTGGCTCAACTCAGAAAAAAAAAAATGGCATTGAAATCGATTTTTATTGACCAATTAGAATTGCCACCTAGGATCTATAATTGCCTCAAAAAGTCCAATATACATACATTAGCGAACCTTTTGAGTCAAGAAGATCTTATTAAAATTGAACATTTTGACATAGAAGACGTAAATAAACTATTTGACACTCTAGAAAAACATTTGGGAATTGAGTTACAAAAAAAAAATTGAATTTGACAGACTAAATCAAGAATTAAATTGAATAGATAAATGTATCTAGGGAAAAGTCACTTCAAGGTGACTTTTCCCTAGATACACACACATGTTGTGCTATTTCACAATTGAATCAATTTAAAAAAGACCTAAAGTTAGAGATTTATCAATAGGTAATGTTGCTCCAATACCTAACCAAAGGGCCACTGCGGTACCAACCAAAAAGACGGTTGTAGCTACTGGACGACGAAATGGATTTTGGAATTTATTAACATTCTCTAAAAAAGGAACTGTTAATAATCCCGCGGGTACTGAAACCATTAAAAGAACGCCCAATAACTTATTGGGTACTGTACGAAGTATTTGAAATACTGGAAAAAAATACCATTCAGGTAATATTTCCAAAGGAGTTGCAAACGGATCTGCCGGCTCGCCAATCATTGATGGTTCTAAAACCGCTAAGCCTACGTTACATGCAATAGTACCCAGAATTACGACGGGAAAAATATATAAAAGATCATTAGGCCATGCGGGCTCCCCATAATAATTATGACCCATCCCTTTTGCTAATTTAGCCCTTAATACAGGATCATTCAAGTCAGGTTTTTTTGTTATTAGGATAGGTGAATAGATATTCAAAAATTAGATTAAATTCATCCCCCGAAAGAGCCGGACACGCTGATTTTTCATCATCCGGCTCGAGCAAGAATCAAATTAAAAGAACCGCGAACGTATCCAGAATATATATCTTATAAATATGAATGGTTATTCGACAAGGATTTACGTTACAAAAAAATGCTCAACACCCAAGTAGGCTTACAGGGTTGATCATGATCAAATGCTTTCTGGGTCGTCTCCTACCTTATGGTTGGTTTTTTCTCCAACATTTTTGGAGATCAATTCCATTTTAAATTTAAACCAAAGGGTTTACTTGTTACTAATATAGCCTAGCCTCTATCTGTTCTTTAGATCCCTTGTTTCACTCCGATAGTATCATAGATCAGGTCAATGCAGAGGAAATGGATGCATTTCAATACTATTCAAACGATTTTAATATTAATTATAAATATATTATTATAAATATTATAATAGGAAATAAACAGAAAAATTTTTTATTATATTTTGAATATCACACATTCGACTGGATCTTACGGAGCCCGTTCATGTATGACATGATTCAGGGTGGATCATAGAATAAATTTTCTTTACACGAACCTGCCTATCCTCTGTATAGGACTTACTTATACGGCGGTTGGACAAAAGACACATTGGATTATGAATTTCAATGTGGCAGAGTTAAGGGGCATATACCTGCACAGCCTAATCAATAGTTCAAGTCACACACTCCCATAATCCACTTTTTTCGGAGAATTGCCTTCAACTAGTGATGTTACGTTAAAAACTAAATATAATATAAATATTATAGAGTTGAAGGAAAATGTCCAAATACATGGATTATTGAAAACAATAATCCATACACGTAGCAACGAAACACTATTGTTCTTCCCCCAAATGCAAAATGAGAGATTACAAATATATATGATATACCCTTTAATTTTATTCTATAAGGGACCAGAAATACCTTGTTTACGTATCATTAAAAAATGCATTAACATAAATACGGCAGTAAGAAGAGGCAATACAAAAGTATGTAAACTATAAAAACGAGTCAAAGTGGATTGTCCCACACTAGCACTTCCACGCAATAACTCTACCAAAGGCGATCCTACTAAAGGAATAGCGTCAGGTACACCTGTTACAATTTTTACTGCCCAATAACCAATTTGATCCCGAGGTAAGGAATAACCAGTTACACCAAAAGATGCGGTCAATACAGCCAGAACGACACCCGTAACCCAAGTCAATTCACGAGGTTTTTTAAAGCCCCCGGTAAGATACACACGAAATACATGCAGGATCATCATTAGAACCATCATACTTGCCGACCACCGATGAACTGATCGGATTAACCAACCAAAGTTAGCTTCCGTCATTATATATTGAACAGAAGCGAAAGCCTCGGCAACGGTTGGACGATAGTAAAAAGTCATAGCAAAACCCGTAGCTACTTGTACTAAAAAACAAGTAAGCGTGATTCCCCCTAGACAATAAAAAATGTTGACATGAGGAGGAACATATTTACTAGTTATATCATCTGCAATCGCCTGAATCTCGAGACGTTCTTCGAACCAATCATAGACTTTATTGAGATAGGTAAAGTGCTAAAAGCCCCCCCCCTCTAAGAACCGTATATGAGAATTTTATCTCGTACCGCTCAAGCAAACACACCTAAATAAAGGTTAAAGCCCTTTAATAATCTCTTTTTTTTTTCCTTTTCGGAAGATGCGAAGGAATAAAAATACGAAAGTAAAATTTTTGTATTTGCGGTGATAATGCCAATATATCAAGTCGGCTCATCTATTTTTCTGTTAATTGTTACTGCGGGCTTCTTGAATATTCTCTATTTCCTATTTTATTCTTTGTCTTTGATTTGTTATTTTTTTAGAATTTTATCAGTGATAGGAATTTATCTTGTTAAGACCCTATGAATTGATTGAAACCCTAGATTCATACTATAACCACGATGACTCAGTAAAACCTAAAAGCTAAGCCCAAAGACTCCTTGAGTAAGAATCATTGGATCATCACTTATTCAATCAATAGCAGAAATAAAAATACCAAAAAATTTGCCTGTTTATTATATTAAAGAACATAAGCATTAAGGAGTTTGAAAGAAGAAAAATCTTTCAATTTATAATGTCTAATTCTTTGTTTGATAACGAAAAAATTGATTGAATCCGATCCCGAGGTTTGAATATTAAATAAATATGAATCATAGTTCAAATATTTCTTCATCCATTTTAGATATTCCGTGTTCCAGATACAAAAAAATATCCGACGAAGTAGAACCATCTCTATCAGGATAAGATGACAGATTCGTTCTCTGTACTCTCAATAGGATCAATTATAACAAGTCACACACTCATATTCCGGAAATACAGAAAGAAATTCCGCGATCGAACTACCAAAAAAGGGCGTTAAAAATAGAAAGCGTAGCCTTAAAAATGTATTTTTTATTGAAAGGATAGAACTTCTTGGTTCTTTTGAATTCCCTTTATCTTGGAGATTTAATTCATTGAAATTCCATCCAATAAAACGGAAGAATTATAAATTTCCAAAATAATACATAGGAATATTGCAAATAAAGACATTGCAACTCCCATCAAAGGAGTAGTTCCCCACCCAGGAGCTACTTTACCATATTCCGAATTCAACGGTTTCAATAAAATCCCTACGGTAGTTGGTTTTGGACGAGATCTAGAACTACCCTCAATGGTTTGTGTAGCCATAAATCCTATTTTTTTTATTGAGATCTGTTGACTTTGTATAGCATTCCATTGTAAATAAATGATTTTATCATAGATCCATTGAGGTCTTGAAATTATATAATAATGGAAACAGCAACCCTAGTCGCCATCTTTATTTCTGGGTTACTTGTAAGTTTTACTGGGTATGCCTTATATACCGCTTTCGGGCAACCCTCTCAACAATTAAGAGACCCCTTCGAGGAACACGGGGACTAGTTGACGTGATGCGCCTTCTGATATCATTCCAATATCAGAAGGCGCATCACGTCAATTGAGATAATGAAAAATCATTTCACCTTTTTAGTTGGAACTTTCGGGGGTTCCCGAAAAAAGATAGCGAAAAAAATTATCCCTAGGGTCGAGACTAATAAAAATGTATAAACCAATGCTTCCATAGATTTGATTGTGGTTTACAATTATAGCTTCCATACCTGTTTACTCGAGATTATTTTCCCGATAATGATAAAAAGAAAAAGTCAAAAAAAGGACGGTGATTTGTATCCTATGTCAAATCATCACAACAAAAATATAGGAAACAACTTTTTATTATACTCCTTGTCTTCTTGTAGTTGGATCTCCAAGTTTTTGGAATGCTCCAAATTCTACCTGAGCATCTAAATCGGGGTCAATACCCGCAAAAACATCTCTGAACAAGGTTCTAGCCCCATGCCAGATGTGTCCAAAGAAAAAGAGTAGGGCAAAGGAAGCATGTCCAAAAGTAAACCAGCCCCTTGGACTACTACGAAAAACACCATCAGATTTCAAAGTAGCACGGTCCAATTCGAAAATTTCACCCAATTGAGCACGCCTAGCATATTTTTTGACAGTAGCAGGATCGCTATAACTGACTCCGTTGAGTTCACCGCCATAGAACTCAACAGTTACACCTACTTGTTCAACACTATACTTAGATTCTGCTCTTCTAAAAGGAACGTCAGCTCTAACAATTCCATCCCCATCTATCAAAACGACAGGAAATGTTTCAAAAAAGGTAGGCATACGGCGTACAAAAAGTTCACGTCCGTCTTTCTCTCTAAAAATGGGGTGTCCTAACCATCCAACAGCTATTCCATCGCCGTTGTCCATTGAGCCCGCTCTAAACAACCCTCCCTTAGCCGGATTATTGCCGATGTAATCATAAAAAGCTAATTTCTCGGGAATTTTAGACCAGGCTTCGGCTAAACTTTGATTTTCGGCTAGCCCAGCACTTACTTTTCGGTATATTTCTTGCTGAAAGTATCCCTGATCCCATTGATAACGAGTGGGGCCAAATAATTCGATCGGAGTAGTTGCTGAACCATACCACATAGTTCCGGCAACAACAAAAGCTGCAAAAAAGACAGCAGCGATACTACTCGAAAGAACGGTTTCAATATTACCCATACGTAATCCTTTGTATAGACGTTGAGGCGGACGGACACTAAGATGAAATAGGCCCGCTAATATGCCTAATGTCCCTGCTGCGATATGATGAGAGGCAATTCCTCCTGGAACAAAAGGATCAAAACCTTCCACACCCCATGCTGGACTTATAGGCTGTACTTTTCCAGTTAGTCCATAAGGGTCGGATACCCAGATTCCGGGACCATACAAGCCTGTTACATGAAATGCGCCAAAACCAAAACAAGCCACTCCGGAAAGAAATAAATGAATTCCAAAAATCTTAGGCAAATCCAACGAAGGTTTTCCTGTACGTTCATCAGAAAATATTTCTAGATCCCAATACACCCAATGCCAAATAGCTGCTAAAAAGCACAAACCAGAAAACACAATATGTGCTCCAGCCACACCTTCGTAACTCCAAATACCCGGATCGGTTAGAGTCCCCCCTGTAATACTCCAACCACCCCATGAATTGGTTATTCCTAAACGAGTCATGAAGGGTATAACAAACATACCCTGTCTCCACATTGGATCAAGAACGGGATCAGAGGGATCAAAAACCGCTAATTCATATAGAGCCATCGAACCAGCCCAACCGGCAACTAACGCTGTATGCATTATATGGACAGAAATCAACCGGCCAGGATCATTCAATACGACAGTATGAACACGATACCAAGGCAAACCCATGGAAATCCCCCTTTATCAAAGAAAAATGGCACTATGTAACTTTATTGCATTAGAAAAGACTATGATAATCCAATGAACTACTTTTCGTTCACTGGATTTTCTCGGAATAAGGGTTAATATTCGTTCTATTCAGTTGGTCAATTATGTTTGTTAGGAACAAAGAGAAACAAATCTATTCTATATCCGATAAGTATCAATATGCAATGGGAAGTTAATACCATCTTGTATCAGTAAATACTTTGCTACTTGGTGATTGTTATATTCCTAAGAAATTTCCTTTTTTTATTCTATTCCGTCTTCATTTTAAACTAAACTTTTATAATCTATGCATAACATATGATATTAAGATTGATTTTATGAAGACAATAACTCTATTATTACGTTTCCACATCAAAGTGAACCATAGTACTTAATTTTTCTTGGATTTAATGCCTATTGGTGTTCCAAAAGTTCCCTTTCGAAGCCCTGGAGAGGAAGATGCATCTTGGGTTGACGTATAGTGCGACTTGTCAGATATATTGGGTCGTATGGGATTTCCCCGTTCTCTCTCCCGATTTGAGATATCCCCCCTTTCGCCCGAGAAAGATTGAATCATAAAATAAATAAATTTGGAGCGTGAAAGGCAATTAGATCCTTTATATGAGTTTTAGGGGGATTCAGATTAACATTATCAATTTAGAATAATTTATGGTTGGTTCGGCAGGACCAAAAAAATGAAGTACCAGGGCTCCGTTTATCAAAAACCCAATTTCATTTTGGGAATATATTGAAGATTACTAGTATTATTTACTTTAACTTTTAACTAATAACTAACTCTTTTTATTTTTAATTAAAATATACAATAAACAATTATCGAATAAACAAACGGTATTTCAATCTTACGAATAAAGTAATAAATATGTGGAATATTTAATTTGACGAAATAAAGGATAAAAAAAACATATGTGGTATTGTCAAAATTTGTCCTATATGTGCAAATAAAAATCGGGCGGATCTTTACCCGGAGTAGAACATAAACCTAAAAAAATTCAAAAGGCCCATTCAAAAACAAGAAAATGACATCGTGATTTGGATTTCGATGAACTGATACATCAATGAAAAGGAACTTCGATAAGTTTAGTAAATTCTATTTTTTTGTCTAAATTTTTAATTTTAATAATATTTTGGATAATTATGAGTAATTGGGAAAGGGGCAAAAAAGCATATTTCTTGAAAAATAATTTTTTTTTAACATTATAATTGTGAAAACCTATACAAAAATGAAAAAAGAATTGAACCTACACATTGACTTTTTTCACATTTTTTGAACCGTGTGCATAAAAAGGTGCATGTACGGTTTCTAAGGGATGCCTTTTTATCCTAATCAATCGACTTTATCGAGAAAGATTACTTTTTTTAGGCCAAGAGGTCGATAGCGAGATCTCGAATCAACTTATAGGTCTTATGGTATATCTCAGTATCGAGGATGATACCAAAGATTTGTATTTGTTTATAAATTCTCCTGGCGGCTGGGTAATACCTGGAGTAGCTATTTATGATACTATGCAATTTGTGCGACCAGATGTACATACAATATGTATGGGGTTAGCTGCTTCAATGGGATCTTTTATACTGGTCGGAGGAGAAATTACCAAACGTTTAGCATTCCCTCACGCTTGGCGCCAATGAGTTTTTTTTGAGAGAAAAACAAATACTATGCCTTCACCATATTAAAATGAAGTAATAATAGCATGGCACTTTGAATTCGATATGATAAAATTTTTTCTATATTTTCAAAACATTAGATTATGTATCGAAAGGGTAGTATGAAATGAATAAGATTCCCGATTTTTTTTATTGGAAGTCCGTTTCAGTTCAGCGTCACAAACTTTTTTCATACCAAAAAAAACTTTATGTTTGAAAGAGTACAAAAAAAGAATTTTTTCCTTATTTTTCGAATCAAAAAGAAACTTTGGGATTGCTAACTTATAGACGAAATAAATATAAAGCAACGGAGCCATCATAGTATTTTTAAACTCCTCCGAAAAGAAAGGTGGCAATTGGATCATTTACTGAGCGGGATCTGATCGATCCTCTTTTTTTCTTTCTTTCATAGACAAAAGTAAATTCCATTGTAAAGCCGTATGCAATGCTAAAAAAATGCACGTACGGTTGTTCAATTCTATCTAATCTATATATTTTAAATTTATTCTGGTTTTTTCTATTAACCCCCCCGCGCGCGAAATTAAAGAACCCCCTTTAAAGGTATATCATCAGGGTAATGATTCATCAACCTGCTAGCTCTTTTTACGAGGCTCAAACGGGAGAATTTATCTTGGAAGCGGAAGAACTATTGAAATTGCGTGAAACCCTCACAAGGGTTTATGTACAAAGAACGGGCAAACCCTTATGGGTTGTATCCGAAGATATGGAAAGGGATATTTTTATGTCAGCAACAGAAGCCCAAGCTCATGGCATTGTTGATCTTGTAGCGGTCGAATAAAATAAAAATAGTTTTCCATTTTATCTTGTCACTGGATTTATCTTAAGATTCTATTAACTAGAAAAGCATTCGGTTAGGATTGATCTAAACCAGCTCATTATGTATATAATTCAGCATGCCAACTATTAAACAACTTATTAGAAACACAAGAAAGCCAATCAGAAATGTCACGAAATCCCCCGCGCTTCGGGGATGTCCTCAGCGCCGAGGAACATGTACTAGGGTGTATGTGTGACTCGTTCAGATTATGAGCTGGAACAAAAGAAAATAAAAAATTTTTCCGGTATCAATGATCCGTACGGGTGAATAGGATAAAATTGAAAAAGTCATGCGACTCTCTAAAAAAAAGTTCTATTCATCTATTGTGTATGAAATTTATGGTTTTTTTAGTGTAAATCTAAAAAAAAATTTCCCATTGGTAGCGTTAACGTTATCCATTTAGCGGGAAATACCTTTATTAAGAGAAAAAATGTATACTCCCTTTAAATTTACAAGAACGGACTAACAAGGTCAGCTATCCAGCTAACCTAAAAAAAAATACCGTTACTATATAGGTGGATCTAATTGTGAAAGATTTATTACTGGATAATTCATGGAGTAGAGCCAAAAAAAGTTTGAACTGTACAAGTTATCAATATACAGAAATTAAGTTATAGGGGCTCCGGTGTATAGAGAGGACCTCACTGTTTAAGAAGGAACCATAGAAACGAAGGAACCCCACTATATTTTTTTTTATCTAATCTATATGAATTTTCCATTTATTAACTTAAATTTGATATATTAATAAAATTTTTGAGTTTTTTTGTCTTGTTTCAAGATGCAATGTTGAAAAAAAAACAGTGGTCGGGAAGGTTATAGCAGCAAAAGCCATTGGGATTTTTTTATACATTGGAAAAATACGTTTTGTTATTAATAGACCAGGGGAGGGGGGAGAAAAGAATAACTCAATGAAAGAAAATTCATTAGTTATTCATCAAAGTTTCATTTATTCAATGACTAGAGTTAAACGAGGATATATAGCTCGCAGACGTAGAACAAAAATCCGTTTATTGGCATCAACCTTTCGAGGGGCTCATTCAAGACTTACTCGAATCATTGCTCAACAGAAAATAAAAGCTTTAGTTTCCGCTCATAGGGATAGAGATAGGCAAAAGAGAGATTTTCGTCGTTTATGGATCACTAGGATAAACGCAGTAATTCGCGAAAGAGGTGTGTACTATAATTATAGTATATTTCTGCACGATCTGTATAAGAGACAGTTGCTTCTTAATCGTAAAGTACTTGCACAAATAGCTATATTAAATAGGAACTGTCTTTATATGATTTCAAATGAGATTATACAAAAAGAAGATTGGAAAGAATGTCCCGAAATGATTTAAATGAAATTCCCCGGAGTTTATTCTCCGGGAGTATAGAATTGAAATGAGTCTTATAAAATACGCTAAATATAGATAAAAATAAACAAAAATATTCAAAATCAAAACGATTTTTCCCAATTTTTTTATCTTACATTATGATACAACAATCAAATTGGGAGTTTCGGGGTTTTTTAGAACCAAGACGCAATCCAGGTTTGAGTTCAGATTCCTTTTTTGATTCAATTCCATTATTATTATATATTATAAAAAAAAAACACATTTTTTATTTATTTTTGGTTCTCAAACTATAAGTTCTATTAGTTGACTCGGTTCTTTCAAATTGTTTCTCATTATTAAGAAAAGGTAACAACGATAAAATACGAGCTTGTTTTATAGCAATAGTAATTAATCGTTGTTGTTTCAAGGTTAATCTATTTACCCGCCTAGATAATATTTTTCCTTGTTCACTAATAAATCGACTAATTAAACTCATGTTTCTATAATCAATTCGATCCCCCGGTTGGATCGGGGGTAAACGCCTCCGAAAAGATCGCTTGGATTTAATAAAGGGTCGCTTGGATTTATCCATAGTTTCTTTAATTTATGTACCGAAAATCCTACTTCTTAATTCTAATTTTTTTTAGGTCCAGCCGAAATAGGATTTGGTTTGTTTATTTTTCTTTTATTTTAAATTTTAATAAATATAAATAAATATTTATATATATAGAAAAAAATAGTAAATAATATATACTTAAAATAATTGAGTCTTGTCCCCTTCATTGAAAGGATGATAGCCAGACATTTTTATTTCTTTATCTCTCCATGAATGGTATGTTTGTAACAATAGGAACAGAATTTTCGTAATTCTAACCGACTAGGTGTATTGTGTCGATTCTTTTGAGTAATATATCGGGAAACGCCCCTGGATTCCTTATTAACACTCTTTCGAACACAACTATTACATTCCAAAATAACTTTAACTCGGATATCTTTCCCCTTAGCCATGAACCTCCTTTTTATTTTTGGGATTTTTGATTCAAACAATTTTTTTTTTCAACCCGAAGTGAAGAAGAAAGGAAAATATAGATGTTGCTAATTCTAAAGAGTAATAAAAAAGTATAAAAATTAACAATATAGTACGTACGTAATCAAATTCAAAAAGTTTCTAACTAAACGTCTACTCACATTATTTTATTTAAGTATCTTGTATAATATATAATACTCTTATGCTAAATCCACTTTTTGATTTCCGTTCTCTACCTTTTCTTCTTTAATTGCCTTAAAAAAATAAACAAAGGGCAATTAAAGAAGAAAGGGTAGATTTAACGTCATCAAAACTTGAGTTCAGGCTCGAATAAAAAAAGGGGTATTAGTCACAGAAAATCTATTCTATCTCTAACCCCCATTAAAACCTTCCCGTGTTAATAACTAGAATGAAAAAAAGGGGAATGTCAACGCATCTGGGAAAAAACGATTGATTTCTATTAATAGACCGGCTAAAGACCCAAACCATAGAGTACTTAGTACCGGTGCTACGGAAAGATATGTTTTTAGATCTCGCATGGAAAAACCTCCTTATGTAATGTATAAAATAAAGGTAATACAGATCTAATCTATGAACAGATGTATATATAGATAGTCAAGGATTACTTGGGTTTGTAAAGGAAATGCCTAAGCTAAAAAAAATGGACAAAGATAAGATATTGATATTTATCAAGAAAAATAATAGTATAAACTTCCTACGAAACGTAGCATTCACGAAAAGTCTTTTCTTTTTTTAAGTTTATGACAAGTTTTTTTTTCATATACATAAATAGATAAAAGCTTTTATATGATACCAAAAAGAAGAAATGGCAAGATAAATCATATCATTTTAGGGTAAATAATATAAATAAGGATTAAGGATGTGGAAAACAAGACAAGGATTCTTTACAATTAGGCTATTGTAACCAATTGAACTGATAAGGGATGTAGCGCAGCTTGGTAGCGCGTTTGTTTTGGGTACAAAATGTCACAGGTTCAAATCCTGTCATCCCTACCAAATTACTTTGGCTCTACGAAGTAAGGAGGAATTTGTTGAAGTTGAAATTCAGTAAAATTAGACATAAGGAATCCCTCATTTTTTTATGATACTAGAGCTAATCCGTATCGTATGCATACAGGATGTAGATAGAGTTTTGGGTTACAAAAAACGACAGTATTATCTTATCCATTTTTTGTGATAAAAAAGCGCTCTTAGTTCAGTTCGGTAGAACGCGGGTCTCCAAAACCCGATGTCGTAGGTTCAAATCCTACAGAGCGTGCTTCCATTCTTGCTAGGTCGAAGTTAATTCGCAAATTAAACTGAAAAAAAAAGAATCTAAAACCGACCCCCTTATCTCCACTCCACAAGAGAAATGAATTAATTTAATCAAAAGTCCAACTGATCACCACGTCTGTATTGTAAATATGCAGTTACAAATAATCCAGCCAAAGTAATAGGAATTAGGCCTAAAACGATTCCAAATAGAAAAACTTCAATCATTTCAATTCGTTTGAAAAAAAAGTCAAGGTAATATCTATCCCTAAATATTAATAGGAATTGCCCAGGAATCCCAATAACCAAAAAATTTAAATTGCCACCTCTAAAAGAATCCGATATAAAGATTTCTTGAGTTGTTCATTCAATTAATTTCAAATAAGTCGTATCTTGTTCAGACCTATAAAAAGAATGGAAGTTATAGTTAAAGCCGCCAGTAAAAAACCGAAATAACTTGTTAGAGTAGGCATGAAGGAGCTAAATGGAATATGTTCTTTTTATTCATATTTATATAATAAAGCACTTACCTAAGTTTCAATTTCGAAAGGTTTGAGGAAAAATAAACAAGAATTAATAGTTAAATTTTATATTTTAAGAAGAATCAGTTCAATTGAAAGTTTTTGATTCATCAACTATTACATTAATTAAAATAAGGATGGTATAAAAAAAATGACTTATTATCTGTGACA